TTGCGTGATGGGATGGCCGAGCTTAAAAGGTAATAGATTGTAAATCTATGAACGAAAATTTATTTCTCTCATTAGGCTTTGTGGTGTAAATTAGCATGTTGGATTGCAAATTCAGCGATGTGGCGAAGGCTACCTTAGCTTAAGGTTTAAGAGGTTATAACTCTTATTAGGAACTTTGAAGGCTACTAGTTTTTTTAACTTAAAACCTTTATTAAAATGGGAGAAACGCAACAAGGGGTGTGAGTAGGGGACTAAGGTTGATAAATGTGATGGATCCCAGTAGAGATCTTAACGGGGCGGAGATGGACCTTTTAGTCTTCGGAGAACTTAAGGTAAGAGAGATTATAATCAACCGTAAGTAGTAAAACAGCGTAATCAAGGCTCTTAGGAGGAGTACAGCTAATCAAATAAATGAGTTCGAGTAAACAAGTGACTGAATAATAGTTAACTTGGGTAGAAAACCAAGGAAGGGGGGAAGGCCTCCTAAGGAAAGAAGAGAAAAGAATATTGTTGTCTTCAGTAATGTGGATCTGTGAATTAAATTTGAGGTTTGGCTAAAATGAAAGATTTGCTGGGAGTGTATGATGGACACTACCCTAGAAGAGACAATTCTGTAGATGAGGAAGTAGTTTACTCAAAGGGGAGTTCTAGTGTGAATGGCTGCTAATATCCAAGCCATATGATTGATGGAAGAGTAAGCTATAATTTTTCGGACTAAAGTTTGGTTTAATCCTCCTAGTCTGCCTACTAATCTGGACAAAATTGACGATATGAATATAATGTAAGAAGTATTTTCGGTTAATAAGTAGGAGACTATAAGCATGGGGGCGATTTTTTGAATGGTTATTAAGATAATGCATTGTAATCATCCAATCCCTTGTATAACTGATGGGAACCAGAAATGGACTGGGGCTGCCCCTATTTTTAGTAGAAGGGCACTTAGAATTATAATTCTAGGGTTTAGTGAAAGAATAATCAGTGCGGGAGCACTTGCTAAGATAATAGCGGATCCTAGGGCTTGAATTAAAAAATATTTTAAAGCAGCTTCGGATGAATATAAGTTATATTTAGAAGAGATTAGGGGGATAAATGAGAGGAGGTTTAGTTCTAAGCCTAGCCAGGCTGTAAATCATGATGAAGATGAAAAAGCGATGAAGGTTCCTAGTAGAAGAGAAGAAAAGAATAGAAGTCGGGCAGGATGAAGAGTGAGAATTAAAAAGAGAAGGAGTCTTCATAGACGGGGTATGAGCCCATAAGCTTACAAATTTAGCTTATCTTTTTATGTTTTGGTGTATAGGCACATAAAGTTTTGATCTTTAGAGAATTGGTGTAATTCCATTAAATATAAGGTAACGCAGTGGGTTAATAACGGAGAGGCTGACTCTCATTATTCGCCCTATCAAGACGATCTTTTTATCAAGCACGTTATTACCTGTAACATAGAGTTTTTTGTTTGTAAAATACAAACAAAATTAAATTTTGTACAAAATTTAGAATGCAAAAAGGAGAATTAATAATAAATTCAACTGTTAATTTACATTAAATTTAAAAGCTAAAGAACCTGGTGCGTGGAACAAGTAACACTATGATAGTAGTCTTAGTTCTAACTCTTATGCAAAGGAAAAGTTGAAGTAAACTTTTTTGCAGTATACATTATCTAATTAATTGTTTGCTATAGTTAGCATTAAAATCTTATATCTACACATTTAGTTTGATTCTTAAATTATGGCTAGATAGAGATAATTAAAAATACCCTCTTTTGGGATGATTTCTTACCACAGATGGAATAAGAAATTATAGATAGAGGGTATTTTTAATTCTTACTGATCGGAGATCTTTTCTAGATAAATAAGTTATAAAGTATATACTTAGATATCTGCATCTATTTAACTGAGTCAATTGAATATTAAATTAAAAAATTAAATGGATTGATATCATATTTAAAGATCTTTCTTTAATAATAAGACTGAGTGACGATTATATTCAATTAGGTAATTATAATATTTATATGTAACCTTATATTTATAAGTTAACTAAATATTTGGGGAATCACGATTTATATTATAATTAAAGTACTATTCCTAATATGTTATTTCCCAGCGATAACATGTCCCTATCATGATATGGTCACGATAATTTAATTTTATAATTATGACAAAATTAGTATGACACGGATTTAATAATTATTATTTCCTAAATCCTAAGAATCGTACAAGACCTTAAATTTGCAGATTATGACTTAAGTAACAATAAGGAAGATACTACCAATAACAGATAAGAATTATTTCTAATTTTAATACAAAGCTAATGCTCTTCTATAAAAAAAAGAAAAAAAAGAAAAACTACTAATAAGTGGGTTATTTATGTCAGAGGACTAGCTTCTTATTTTAGTGCAGTATAATTTATGTATTAGTTTTAATTACCAGTAACTTGATTAATTCCATTATCTGTGAAAAATACAGCTATCTACTTATAAAAGTTATTTCAAATTTTCTGATATTTAAAGTTTGATCCTTGCTTGACTTCTTTATTATTAAGTTAACATACATGTAAGATAAATCTGGTGGTTCTTCCGTTAAAGGCGATACTAGAAGGTCTCAGTATGAAGAATTGGTCACTGAAATAACTTTGAACCAGTAATTTTAAAAGTTCAGGCTAAATTTGTGCCAGCAGCCGCGGTTAGACTGATAGAGCGAATGAAGACGTTTAAGTAGGTAGTTCAAATTAACCATTTCGGCTTAGTGTTCAACTATAGGGGTAAAGGGTGAAATCTGGTGCCGCTGGTGTCGAATAGTTGGGTATTAGTCCGAGAAATTTTTAAGCTACTAAGGTTTAGATTTAAAACAGGATTAGATACCCTGTTATACTAGACTGAAAATCTATCACTTGAGTAGTAAACAGTTATACTCTCGAAACTTAAAGGATTTGGCGGTATCTTAGTCTCGTTAGAGGAATCTGTTCTGTAAACGATAAACCACGAAGTATCTTACTTCTTCTTGTATTTCAGTTTGTATACCGCCATTATTAGATAGTTTTTATAAAAATCTATTAGAAGAGTAAAGAGCTAGTATATTAGGTCAAGGTGCAGCTAATGGGGGAGTGAGTAATGGATTACAATGGTATGAGTGTATCACGAATTGGCAAGTGAATATTTGCTTTGAAGGTGGATTTAATAGTAAAGCCTATTTAATAAGTGGGCTTGATAAGAGCTCTAAGATATGTACACATCGCCCGTCGCTCTCACTTCTAATGTGAGATAAGTCGTAACATAGTAGGTGTGTTGGAAAATGCACCTAGAGTTAATTTAAACTGTAGCTAAATTAAAAGCGCTTCACTTACGTTGGAGAGATCACATGATATTGTGCTGTTTAAAGTTGAATCTTATCATTTAATATCAGTGTGGGGGTAAAATATATAAATAATTAAATCATTTAATCAGTTAGTAAAAGTATAGAATACTGTAAACGGGATGATAGTAGAGAAGTATTGTAAAAGAAAGGTTAATAAAAATTTACTGTAAAAAAGAAATGTTATAGGTATGTACCTTTTGTATCAGGGATAATCAAAATAATTGGTCGAACATCCATAATCCCGAAATAATAGGAGCTAAATCTAAAATATTTTTTACGTGGAAAAGTAATATTTAATTTAGATTTAGTGGTGATATGTTATCCGACTGTTATATATCTGGTTCTTTTTGAAAAAAATTTAATTTTGAAAACCATTAAAATTAAAATGAGTTTTTTAATTGCAGGAGGCATGAGCTTCTTGTAATGAAGTGTTATAAGGTATAGATATGTTAGTAGTTTAGATTGGCTTAAAAACAGTCATTTTAATAAAGCGTTTTAGTTAAGATAGTTAATCAGAGTAATTTATATAGACCTATAGCCGATTAAAGAAGAATAAATTTAAATGAATTTATGTTTAGTTATAATGATTATATTAGTAGTAAGTAAGTTGTTACCTAGAAAAATCAAGATAATACATTAAAATCTTGCACATTGAGTGGTGTAGAAGAGGAACTCGGCAAACAAATAACTCCTGCCTGTTTATCAAAAACATGTCTGTAAGAATACAAATTTAAAGTCTGGCCTGCCCACTGAAGTATTTTAAAGGGCCGCGGTAATTTGACCGTGCGAAGGTAGCATAATCAATAGTCTTTTAATTGGAGGCTGGAATGAATGGTCGGACAAGGAGTGGGCTGTCTTCTCTATACTCGGCGAAGTTTACTTTTAAGTGAAAAGGCTTAAATACACTTAAGGGACGATAAGACCCTATAAAACTTTACAGTATAATTTATATTTTATAAAATAAAATATAACGTTAATTATGAACTATCTGTTATGTTGGGGTGACAAAGATATAATTAGTAACTGTCAGGTAAAAATAATAATAATACTTAGGTTAGTTGATCCTCTATTAGAGATTATAAGATTAAGTTACTTTAGGGATAACAGCGTAATTTTCTTTGAGAGTCCTTATCGACAAGAATAGTTGCGACCTCGATGTTGAATTAAGATTTCTCTTAAATGTAGCAGTTTAGGTAGTAGGTCTGTTCGACCTTTAAAATCTTACATGATTTGAGTTCAAACCGGTGTGAGCCAGGTTGGTTTCTATCTTTTATTTGATATAAGATTACTCTAGTACGAAAGGATCGAGTGGTTAGAAAATTTCTTAATATAGATGGAATTTAAAATCACCTTGGCAGATGAATGCATTGGATTTAGGATCCATTTATATAGGTTTATACTATAGGTGATAATTCTAGGGGTACAGAACTTTTATTAGAGTAGTGCTCACTAGTTTTATTATAAGATTATCTAAATTAGTTGGGTATCTGATTCTAGTTATTTTTGTGCTTGTAGCTGTAGCCTTTTTAACTTTATTGGAACGTAAAATTTTAGGATACATTCAAATCCGTAAGGGCCCTAATAAGGTGGGGTTTATAGGGCTACTTCAACCATTTGCCGATGCTGTAAAGTTGTTTACTAAGGAGCAAACTTTTCCAACAATATCTAATTTTATCCCTTATTATTTATCTCCTGTGTTTAGGTTGTTTGTTGGTTTACTGGTCTGATTGGTAATACCTTATGAAATTGGGCTTATTAGATTCAATATGAGAATCTTATTTTTTCTTTGCTGTACAAGACTAGGTGTCTACTCTACAATAGGGGCTGGGTGAGCTTCAAATTCTAAGTATGCGCTACTAGGGTGTTTACGGGCAGTTGCTCAAACTATCTCTTATGAGGTTAGTTTGGCTCTAATTTTACTAAGAATATTATTTCTGATCGGTGGGTTTGATCTAAGTCTTTTTACTAATTTTCAACGTTATATGTGGTTTATAGTGTTTGCTTTCCCTCTGGGTTTACTATGGTTTGCTTCTTGTTTAGCTGAAACTAATCGAACCCCCTTCGATTTCGCGGAAGGTGAATCTGAGTTGGTCTCAGGGTTTAACACGGAGTATAGGAGGGGGGGATTTGCTTTGATTTTTATGGCAGAGTACGCGAGAATTCTATTCATGAGTGTTTTATTTGCAATTATTTTCCTTGGGGGTTCCCTTATTAATATTCTTTTTTACTTTAAAGCAATGTTTATTAGTTTTTGCTTCGTCTGGGTACGAGGTACGTTACCTCGCTTTCGTTATGATAAACTAATATATCTTGCGTGGAAGAGCTTTTTACCGGTGGCATTGAATTATGCAATTTTTTATATGGGGTTAAAGATTATGTTAGAAGTATTTTTAATATAATTGTGTATAAATATTAGGATTAGATTATTAAGAGAGTCGAACTCTTTTATGATGCTTTCAAAACATCTACTTTACCGATAAAGATAAATAATCAATCTAGTAATTTATCCCAAAGAAGCAAAGTGAGAGGGTTTAAAATATAATAAGAGAAATATAAAACTGTTAGGATTTGTCCTGTTAAAACATAGGGGTCTTCGACAGGTCGGGCTCCAATCCATGTTAAAAGGAGGACAATTACTACTATTGTTCAAAATATAAACTGATTTAGTGGGTAAAAAGTAAGTCTTCGGAATTTGGCTTTGTGAGTAAAAGGTAGGATAAAAAGAATTGCCACTGACATGGCTAAAGCAATAACTCCTCCCAATTTGTTGGGGATAGAGCGCAGAATTGCATAAGCGAATAAAAAGTATCATTCCGGTTGAATATGAGCTGGCGTTACTAGGGGATTAGCAGGAATAAAGTTGTCTGGGTCTCCTAGCAGGTAAGGGTTTAGCAGTGTTAAAATAACTAATCTGGCTACTATTACTAGGAATCCAACAATATCTTTGAATGAGAAGTAGGGGTGGAAGGGAATTTTGTCAACTTGGCTAGAAATTCCCAGGGGATTATTTGATCCTGTTTGGTGTAAAAATAAAATATGAATTATTGTGGCTGCAGCCACGATAAAAGGAAATAAGAAGTGAAAGGTAAAAAATCGTACTAAGGTTGCATTATCGACGGCAAACCCTCCCCAAATTCATTGCACTAAGTAAGTTCCCACATATGGGATTGCTGAAAATAAGTTTGTAATAACAGTGGCCCCTCAAAACGACATTTGTCCTCAAGGAAGCACGTAACCTAAGAAGGCAGTTGCTATAACTAGAAATAAGATAATAACACCTACAGATCATGTGTGTAAGTACATAAATGACCCATAATAAATTCCTCGACCGATATGTATGTATAAGCAGATAAAGAAAAACGAGGCTCCGTTGGCATGTAAAGTTCGGAGAAGCCACCCGTAATTTACATCCCGGCAAATATGGGCTACACTTGAAAATGCTAAATCAATATGAGCAGTGTAATGCATTGCTAGGAATAACCCTGTTGCAATTTGAATTACCAAGCATAGGCCTAAGAGGGATCCGAAGTTTCATAGGATCGAAATGTTAGCCGGGGTGGGAAGGTCTACAAGAGCTCCGTTGGCGATTTTAAATAAGGGATGAGTCTTTCGCAGAGGTATTGTCATTAAGAAACTCGTAATGGTCCAAAAAATGTGGATGTAATTTTGACCACTACAATGAGAGTTAGTAAGAGGTATAGGATAATAAACAATGTTAGGTTTATAGACGAGGGGTTATAAATTATACTTAAGTTATGTTGGGTAGTCGAGATAAAAGAATCGGCCATTAAGAATGATTTTTCAACTCTTTGCTTAAGCGAGGGAATAAAGGGGTCTATTAATATGAACAGGGGGAGAAGGCAGAGGGATCCTCTAATTATAAAAGTGGTGGTTATAGAGAGGGCAAAAGACTCATTAGAGGCTAAGGATGCTACATAAATAAATAATACTAGTATGGCCCCTAAGAAAATTAAAAATAAAATATATGAAAATCATATTGATTTTGATAGGAGTCCCGCTGTTAGGCAGATTAGGATTGTCTGGGCTAAGAGAGTTAGACCTATGGCTAAAGGGTGAATTATTCAGGTAAATGATAAAGAGAGTGCAATTGTAATGGCGGAACAGTAAAATAATATAGAAATATCAGAAAATAGTTTAAATAAAATATTAGTTTTGGGGATTAATGATGGGAGAGTTCTCTTTTCTGATGTTTTGAGAAAAAAATTTCATTCTCGGTTTACAAGACCGAAGTTTTTAGTTAAACTATCAAAGCAATGGCAATTCTAAGAGTTTTTTCTTTAGTATCTCTGATGAGAGTTTTTTGCGGGCTTTTAGCTTTTGTTAGGAAGCGGAAGCATTTGCTTAATACTTTATTGAGTCTTGAGTTCATTATATTGAGTATTTTTTGGTTTATATCAAGATTAATTGTCAATTTGGGGGGTGATTGTTATTTTTTGCTTTTTTTTTTAACCTTAGCTGCTTGTGAGGGGGCGTTAGGCTTGGCTTTATTAGTGTCGATTGTTCGCAGGCATGGTAACGATAACTTTAGAAGTTTAAGAGTTCTGCAATGTTAAAATTCGTGCTCTTAACAATATTGATAACAGTAAGAGTTAGAAGTTGGGTTGGGATTCAAGTGTTATTATTCTTATCGAGATTTTTATTCGGTATAATAACTGTAAATGGGTTTTTTATGGGGAATTTGACTATAAGGTTAGGGGTCGACTCCATTAGATACATCCTTATCCTGTTAAGATTTTGGATTACTGCTTTGGTTATAGGGGGAAGGCAGAAGGTATACGATAATATAAATTTTAGTTTTATATTCTCTATTATAAACCTTCTTCTTCTTTTGAGATTGGTTTTAACTTTCTCATGTCTTGACTATCTTATATTTTACATCTGTTTCGAGAGTTCCTTGATTCCTACTTTAATTTTGATTTTGGGCTGAGGGTATCAACCCGAGCGGCTTCAAGCGGGCGTTTACATACTATTCTATACTTTATTTGCTTCGTTACCTCTTCTGGTGTCCCTCTTAGGTTTATATAGGTCTGGCGGTACTTTAATTATCGGTCTTTCTCAAATTGTAAATTGTTCGCTTTTGGTCTCAGGAGTATGATATTTTTCTACTGTATTTGCTTTTATTGTAAAATTACCTATATTTATAGTGCATTTATGATTACCTAAGGCACATGTGGAGGCTCCTGTGGCTGGGTCTATAATTTTAGCTGGGGTTTTGTTAAAATTAGGGGGCTACGGGTTGCTACGAGTTCTTCCATTATTTCTGAAAGTAGGTTCAAAATTTTCATGAGTTTGGATCAGAGTGGGTGTAGTGGGGGGCGTGGTGGTAAGGCTAATGTGTTTGCGCCAGACTGATGTAAAGGCTTTGATTGCTTACTCTTCAGTGGCACATATAGGGTTAGTTTTATGTGGATTGATAGTATTTAGGTGGTGAGGGTTAGGGGGGGCAGTAGCGGTTATAATTGGTCATGGGCTTTGTTCTTCAGGTTTATTTTGTCTGGCAAATATGGCCTACGAGCGCGTTGGTTCTCGAAGGTTGCTGATTAGTAAGGGATTACTTAATTTCATGCCGAGGATAGCATTGTGGTGGTTTTTATTAAGTGCAGGCAATATAGCGGCTCCTCCAACTTTAAATTTGCTAGGTGAAATTAGGCTTATTATTAGAGTGGTAAGGTGGTCTAGTTTTAGGGTTGTTATAGTGGGGTTGCTTTCTTTTTTTAGGGCTGCCTATACTTTATATATGTTTTCTTTGAGGCAACATGGGAAATTTTTTAATTCATTGTTTTCTTGCTGTTCGGGAAAAGTTCGAGAGTACTTAGTTTTAATACTTCATTGGTTGCCTCTTAATGCTATAATTCTAAAAAGGGGACTTTTAGTACAGTTGGCTTGCTCAAATAGTTTAAGAAAAATATTGGTTTGTGGAGCCGAAGATATAAGCTATTATTTTGGGCAGTGTTATGGGCTATTAAAATAAATTTAACTAGAATGGTTTTCTTGGCTATTTCTTCTGTTACGTGTATAATGTTTTCTTTATTTATACTTCTTAGTGGAAATTCTTATTTCATTGAATGGGAGATTTTATCTTTAAATTCATGCTCGCTTGAGATAGCATTGATTTTAGATTGGATATCTATAATGTTTATATCTTTTGTTACATTTATCTCAGCTATAGTTCTGTTTTACAGGGGGGGGTATATAAGAGGAGATAGGAACATGAACCGGTTTATATACCTTGTTTTAGGGTTTGTCGGTTCTATGGGATTTTTAATTATTAGTCCAAATATGATTAGGATTTTACTAGGGTGGGATGGATTAGGGTTAGTGTCTTACGCTTTAGTAATTTATTATCAGAATGAGAAATCTGCTAATGCTGGAATATTAACTGCGCTTTCTAATCGTGTGGGGGACGTTGCTATTCTCATTAGAATTGCTTTAATGTTTAGGTTGGGGGGCTGGAATTTTGTATTTTATACATCTGGGCCTGAAATCCGAGAGATTGCTGGGTTATGTGCTTTAGTGGTGCTAGCTGGTATAACTAAAAGAGCTCAAATTCCCTTTTCTGCGTGATTACCTGCTGCTATGGCGGCACCCACGCCTGTGTCAGCACTTGTTCATTCTTCTACTTTAGTAACTGCTGGCGTGTATTTGTTGATTCGGTTTAGTGGGGCGTTAGAAAGAACTTTGGTTCAGACAGTTCTTTTATTGTTGGCAAGTCTTACTATATTTATGGCTGGGCTTGGTGCTAATTTCGAGACGGATTTAAAGAAAATTATTGCTTTATCGACTTTAAGGCAGCTAGGGGTGATAATAAGGATTTTAGCCATAGGGTGGCCTGAGCTGGCTTTTTTTCACCTTCTTGCACATGCTCTATTCAAAGCTCTCTTGTTTATATGTGCCGGCTCTATTATCCACAGGGTCGGGGATTATCAAGATATCCGTGTCATAGGCGGTCTAGTAAATTTTATGCCGTTAAGTGTAATAAGGATTAATTTAGCAAACTTGGCTTTATGTGGGACACCCTTTTTGGCTGGGTTTTACTCTAAAGATCTTATTTTAGAGGTTGCTTTTTTAAGACCCTTAAACGAATTTTGTTTTTGGCTTCTGGCAGGGGCTACAGGCTTAACTGTGTGTTATACTTTTCGTCTTATCTTTTATAGGTTGAGTGGGGATTATAATTTAATAGTTAGGGGGAGGGTAAGGGACGAAGATTCAACTATGACGTGGCCTATAATTAGTTTAGGGACGGGAGCTGTGGTGGGGGGAGCAAGATTATCTTGATTGATTTTCCCAGCTCCTTCTATGATTTGTCTAAGGCCGACTTTTAAGCTACTAGCTTTGCTGGTGAGAGTAGTAGGGGGGCTGGTTGGGTACTTATTGAATATAATAGTCGTAAACTACACCCTTAAATCTTTAAGAAGTTATAGGTTGGTTGTATTTGCTGGTTCAATGTGGTTTATACCTTTTCTTTCTACCCGAGGTATTAGAAATAATTTCTTATTACTAGGAGCTTCATATCACCAAACCGGTGATGGGGGTTGGTCGGAATTTTATGGTGGACAAGGGGCTTACTCAACATTTTCAGTGGTTTCTAAGTATCTTCAGGTGGCTCAGGATAACAATGTGAAAGTTTATATGGTAGTGTTAGTTATGTGATTGGTAGGTCTTTTAATTATTATCTAACCCTGATAGCTTAAATATTAGAGCACTACATTGAAGCTGTAGTTGTGGTAGAAATTGCCTCTGGGTGTTTTTAAAAGGAGTTAACCTTTAGCTCTGCAGTGAAAACGCAGTGTGTTAATTACACTATAATAACAGGGGTAGAAACGGAGTTTAACCGCTTAAGGGGGAAGTTAGAAGCTTCTTCTTGTGCTACCTACCCCCTTAGTTAGAATAATAAATTCACTTATATCATTAACAGTGATACGCCTCTTTTTGGCTTTAACTAATTTAATTAAGGGTGAAGTAAAATCACCAAAGTTTAGGCCGAAACTAAATGCAACATTCGCTTCTCAATTTTAAAGTTAGCTTAAGATAAAGCACTTTCTGAATGCAACCCAGATGTCATTTTTGACTATAACTTCTAGTCTGCCCATTCCAGGGCTCCTTGATTTCACTCATGATAAAGCCCTACTAGAAGAATTAAGAGGAAAAAAATACCTGTGAATATTCAAGTATTAATATTCGTTATGTTAATGATAGATGCTAAAGGTAAGAGAAGAGTAATTTCAACATCGAAAATTAAAAAAATAACAGCGATTAAAAAGAACCGTAGTGAGAAAGGTAAGCGGGCTGACCCTTTAGGGTCAAACCCACATTCAAAGGGCGAGTTTTTTTCACGGTCTGTAATTGTTTTTTTCGCTAGAATCGAAGATAGGGCTATGACAATTGCTGAAATTACTAAGATTAAAATAGTGAGAATAGATGCTAAAAGAATTATTTTTCCTGGATGTACCAGACTTATTGGTTGGAAGCCAATTATACTTTTTATATTAGAAAAATAAATTTCTATCCTCCTCATCAGTAGATCGAGATGTACAAGAACAATCAAACTACATCTACAAAATGTCAGTACCAGGCAGCGGCCTCAAAACCGAGGTGGTGTTTTGCAGAGAAATGACACATATATATTCGGTACAAACATACTAGCAGAAATCTAGAGCCAATAATAACATGAAGGCCGTGGAACCCCGTCGCTACAAAAAAGGTAGCTCCATACACTGAGTCAGCAATTGTGAAAGGTGCTTCGAAATATTCTAGGGCTTGAAGGGCTGTAAAATATAAGCCTAGGGCGACTGTGAGGGCTAACCTTTGAAGAGCTTGAGAGTGGTTGGATTCAAGAAGAGCGTGGTGACTTCAGGTGACTGTGGCCCCCGATGCCAGTAAAATAGCCGTATTAAGGAGTGGGATCTGGAATGGATTAAAAGCTTGGATGCCAGCAGGAGGTCAACACCCCCCGAGCTCTACAGTTGGTGATAAACTTCTATGGAAAAACGCTCAAAAAAATGAAAAAAAGAATAGGACTTCTGATGTAATAAATAAGATTATTCCTCATTGAAGGCCGATTATAACACGTGAGGTGTGAAGCCCCTGGTATGTTCCTTCTCGAGTAATATCTCGTCATCATTGGATTATAGTTAAAGTGGTTGCGATTAAACCTAAGAGTAGTAAATCGATATTGAATTGGTGAAACCATTTTACTAAGCCTGTAGTAAGTATTATAGCGCTAATAGAGCCTGTGAGTGGCCATGGGCTCATGTCTACTAGATGATATGTATGGTGTCTGTGAGTTGACATTAGTTTACTTCAGCAGCATAAAGGGTGCTTAAGACGGCAAAGACATAGGACTGAATTACAGCTACAGCTGATTCTAATAGAAGAAGAAGAATTTGGGAGAGAAGTAGTAAATATACTATAGATGTGGTCAGGGAGGGCCCTGTATTACCGAGCAATGTTAGTAGTAAATGACCGGCAATTATATTTGCGGCTAATCGTACAGCGAGAGTGCCAGGTCGAATTACATTTCTAACAGTCTCAATTAAAACTATAAAGGGTATGAGCGGACCGGGTGTTCCCGAGGGAACTAAATGTGCAAATATGTGCTGAGTGTGATGGATTCAGCCAAAGATTATAAACGAAAGTCATAGTGGTAGCGCTAGGGTTAGAGTTATGGCTAGGTGCCTAGTTCTAGTGAAGACGTAAGGTAATAGCCCTAAAGAGTTATTAAAAACAATTAAACTAAAGAGTCTAACGAAGATGATAGTTCCTCCGGGGTTATTTGGACCTAGTAAGGTTTTGAATTCTTTATGTAGAGTAGAGGTGATTAAGGATCAAAGTAATGACCACCGGGATGGGATAAATCAAAACAAATAAGGTAGGAATAATAGGCCTAGAAGAGTAGAGAGTCAATTTAAAGATAAATTTATAATACTTGAGAGTGGGTCGAAACTGGAGAATAGATTTGTTATCATTTTCAGTTTAATTTGGTCGGTGAGAGAGCTTTAAATTGAGTTTCTATTTTCGATGGGGATTTGATAAAATAATTGGAGATTAAGAAAAGTGTGAATACTAAAGAAAAGAATCCAAATAGATTTAATCAGAGTAAAGGTGCTATCTGAGGGATTTTAAAATATCAAATATTGATAATTCAGGCCTGACAAACCTGTGTTATAGTTTTAACTAATTTTAATCATTAGAAGTAGGCGCGGTTACTATAATAGGTTTAAAAGACCTACACTTGCTTTCAGTCATCTAATGAGGCATCTCTTGTCGACGAGATTCAATCTAAGAAAGACTTAATGGAAGTTCTTTCAACCACAATAGGTATGAAACTGTGATTGGCTCCACAGATTTCTGAACACTGTCCGAAAAAGAGACCGGGTCGGTTTATCGTGAATCTAATTTGGTTTAATCGACCGGGAATAGCATCAGCTTTTACGCCAAGGGCGGGAACCGTCCATGAATGAATAACGTCAGCGGCTGAGACAAGAACTCGGACCTGGGTATTTATTGGTAAGACAGTTCGGTTGTCGACATCTAATAAGCGGAATCCTGAGTCCCTTAGTTCATTTGTAGGGACTATATAAGAGTCAAATTCTACTTGAAGAAAATCTGAATATTCATATCTCCAGTATCATTGATGTCCAATTGCTTTTACTGTTACACTTGGGGTGTTGACTTCGTCTAACAGATATAAGAGCCGAAGAGAGGGTAGGGCAATAAAAACTAGAATAATAGCTGGCAAAATAGTTCAAATTACTTCAATGGTTTGGCCTTCAAGAAGGAATCGGTTTGTTAGTTTGTTAAAAAAGAGAGAGCCTATTATGTATCCTACTAAAGTTGTAATTAGGATTAGAACTAATATAGCGTGATCGTGGAAAAAAATTAATTGTTCTATAAGAGGTGAAGCACTATCTTGGAGTCCGAAGGCAGATCATGTTGCCATTAGTTTCTAAAAGAAATTCTTGATTTCCTATTAGGAGCTTAAATCCTATGCAATGGTCTGCCATTTTAGAAGTTAGTGATTATAGGGATTTCTATAAAACTGTGATCAGCAGGGGGTAGATTTTGCTGTCATTCGATAGAAGTAGGGAGGAATAATGAGAATATGGCAGGCCGTGCAGATGTTAGGGCCTCTCAAACGATTATTACGAATCCTATAACGGCAATAAGGGATACAGTGGAACCAATTGAAGAAACTACATTTCATGTTGTATAAGCGTCGGGGTAATCCGAGTATCGTCGAGGTATACCATTTAGGCCTAAGAAGTGTTGGGGAAAGAAAGTGATATTTACTCCAATGAATATGGTAAAGAAGTGTATTTTTATTCACCTTGGTTTAAGAGATAACCCAGTAAATAAGGGGAATCAGTGGGCAATACCGGCGAAAATTCCGAAGACAGCGCCTATTGAAAGGACATAGTGGAAGTGGGCAACTACATAGTAGGTATCATGAAGGATAATGTCGATTGAGGAGTTGGCTAGGACCACTCCTGTTAAACCGCCTACTGTAAATAAAAATACAAATCCTAGGGCTCAGAGTAGTGAGGGTCTGTAGGTGAACTGAGTTCCATGGAGGGTTCCTAATCATCTGAAAATTTTAATTCCAGTTGGGACTGCAATAATTATAGTTGCAGAAGTAAAGTAGGCTCGGGTGTCAACATCCATGCCCACTGTAAATATATGATGAGCTCAGACTACAAATCCTAAAACCCCAATCGCTATTATAGCATAAATCATGCCTAGTGTACCGAAAGCTTCTTTTTTACCTGATTCCTGGTTGATAATATGGGAAATCATACCAAAGGCCGGTAAGATTAGAATATATACCTCTGGGTGACCAAAGAATCAAAATAAATGTTGATATAGAATAGGATCCCCCCCTCCGGCAGGGTCGAAGAAAGATGTGTTAAGGTTTCGATCTGTTAGTAGTATTGTAATAGCCCCTGCTAAAACAGGAAGGGAGAGGAGAAGTAAAATTGCAGTTAAGAATACTGCTCAAACGAAAAGAGGTATTCGGTCTAAAGTTATACCTCTTCTTCGTATATTAATAACTGTAGTTATAAAATTAACGGCTCCCAAGATCGAGGAAACACCGGCTAAGTGTAAAGAGAAGATTCCAAGGTCAACAGAAGCACCTGCGTGTGCGATTCCAGCGGCGAGGGGTGGGTAAACAGTTCACCCAGTACCAACTCCCCTTTCTACTATACCCCTGGATAGGAGTAAAGTTAAAGAGGGGGGTAAGAGTCAGAATCTTATGTTGTTTATACGGGGGAATGCTATATCAGGGGCACCTACTATTAACGGCACAAGTCAATTACCGAAGCCACCAATTATAATAGGTATAACTATGAAAAAAATTATAACAAATGCATGTGCTGTAACGACCACGTTGTAGATTTGGTCATTACCGATTAGTCTTCCAGGTTGGCCAAGCTCTGCCCGGATAAGAAGTCTTAGGGAAGTTCCTACTATTCCAGCCCATGCGCCGAATATAAAATATAGTGTGCCGATATCTTTGTGGTTAGTTGAAAAGAGTCATCG